GCTAGCGTAGCTTAAGTAAAGCATGACACTGAAGATGTTAAGATGAGCCCTAGAAAGCTCCGCAGGCACAAAAGTTTGGTCCTGACTTTGCTATCAGCTTTAGCTAATCTTACACATGCAAGTATCCGCACCCCTGTGAGAATGCCCTCAATCCCCCGCCCGGGAATAAGGAGTTGGTATCAGGCACATATTATTATAGCCCATGACACCTTGCTTAGCCACACCCTCAAGGGAACTCAGCAGTGATAAACATTAAGCCATAAGTGAAAACTTGACTTAGTCAAAGCTAAGAGGGTCGGTAAAACTCGTGCCAGCCACCGCGGTTATACGAGAGACCCAAGTTGATAGACAGCGGCGTAAAGAGTGGTTAAGAACAAACCCTAAACTAAAGCCGAACGCTCTCAAAGCTGTCATACGCACTCGAGAGTATGAAGTTCAATTACGAAAGTGGCTTTACTTTTTCTGAACCCACGAAAGCTAGGGCACAAACTGGGATTAGATACCCCACTATGCCTAGCCCTAAACATTGACAATGAACTACAACCATTGTCCGCCTGGGAACTACGAGCACCAGCTTAAAACCCAAAGGACTTGGCGGTGCTTTAGATCCACCTAGAGGAGCCTGTTCTAGAACCGATAACCCCCGTTAAACCTCACCCCTCCTTGTTTATCCCGCCTATATACCACCGTCGTCAGCTTACCCTGCGAAGATCCAACAGTAAGCACAATTGGCACAGCCCAAAACGTCAGGTCGAGGTGTAGCGTATGGAGGGGGAAGAAATGGGCTACATTCCCTACCTCAGGGAATCACGAACGATACTCTGAAATAAGTATCTAAAGGAGGATTTAGCAGTAAGCAGAAAATAGAGCGTTCCGCTGAAACCGGCCCTGAAGCGCGCACACACCGCCCGTCACTCTCCCCGAGCTTAATAAACTCAACTAACTAAAACCCTATAACTGCAAAGGGGAGGCAAGTCGTAACATGGTAAGTGTACCGGAAGGTGCACTTGGAAAAATCAGAGTATAGCTAAGTTAGAAAAGCATCTCCCTTACACTGAGAAGTCATCCGTGCAAATCGGATTACCCTGACGCCCATTAGCTAGCCCGCCGCCCAAAACCAACATACCCCCATACATACCCCCAAATACACTTAATTACCTCAAAACAAACCATTTTTCCCCCTTAGTATAGGCGATAGAAAAGGACTTAAGGAGCAACAGAGAAAGTACCGCAAGGGAAAGCTGAAAGAGAAATGAAACAACCCAGTAAAGCATAAAAAAGCAGAGATACCCCCTCGTACCTTTTGCATCATGATTTAGCTAGAAAGCCCCAAGCAAAGAGCCCTTTAGTTTGACTTCCCGAAACTTAGTGAGCTACTCCAAGACAGCCTACAAATAGGGCAAACCCGTCTCTGTGGCAAAAGAGTGGGAAGAGCTTCGAGTAGAGGTGACAGACCTACCGAACTAAGTTATAGCTGGTTACCTGTGAAATGGATAGAAGTTCAGCCTCCCGGCTTCTCTAATCACCCCTGTCTCACTCTGTTTTGACACTCTAAGAAACCGCGAGAGTTAATCAAAGGGGGTACAGCTCCTTTGATAAAAGACACAACTTTTCCAGGAGGGTAAAGATCATACTAAACTACTAAGGTCCCTGTGTTTAGGTGGGCCTAAAAGCAGCCATCCCTATAGAAAGCGTTAAAGCTCAAACACATACCTCCCCTATTATCCTGATAATTCCTTCTTAACCCCCTAACCATAACAGGTTATCCCATGCCCACATGGGAGAAATTATGCTAATATGAGTAATAAGAGAACACGCCTCTCTCCAAGCACACGTGTAAATCGGAACGAACCCCCACCGAATATTAACGGCCCCAAACAAAGAGGGAAATGAACAACATACCAAACGACCAGAAAACCATCCAATAACCTAACCGTTAACCCCACACTGGTGTGCCCAAATGGAAAGACTAAAAGAAAGAGAAGGAACTCGGCAAACACATGAAGCCTCGCCTGTTTACCAAAAACATCGCCTCTTGCAAAACTAATGAATAAGAGGTCCCGCCTGCCCTGTGACTATATGTTTAACGGCCGCGGTATTTTGACCGTGCGAAGGTAGCGCAATCACTTGTCTTTTAAATGGAGACCTGTATGAATGGCATAACGAGGGCTTAGCTGTCTCCTCTTTCAAGTCAATGAAATTGATCTCCCCGTGCAGAAGCGGGGATAATCTCGTAAGACGAGAAGACCCTATGGAGCTTTAGACACCAAAGCAGATCATGTTAAACACCCTTAAATAAAAGACTAAACAAGATGAAACCTGCCCTAATGTCTTTGGTTGGGGCGACCGCGGGGAAACACAAAACCCCCACGTGGAATGGGACTACCCGTCCTACAGCTACAGAGCTCCCGCTCTAAGCAACAGAATTTCTGACCAATAAGATCCGGCAAAGCCGATCAACGGACCGAGTTACCCTAGGGATAACAGCGCAATCCTCTTTTAGAGCCCATATCGACAAGAGGGTTTACGACCTCGATGTTGGATCAGGACATCCTAATGGTGCAGCCGCTATTAAGGGTTCGTTTGTTCAACGATTAAAGTCCTACGTGATCTGAGTTCAGACCGGAGTAATCCAGGTCAGTTTCTATCTACGATGTGATCTTTTCTAGTACGAAAGGACCGAAAAGAAGAGGCCAATACCACCGGCACGCCTCACCCTCACCTAATGAAACCAACTAAAATAGGCAAAAGGGCATATCCCCACGCCTGAGAAAATGGCATGTTAAGGTGGCAGAGCCCGGCCACTGCAAAAGACCTAAGCCCTTTCCACAGGGGTTCAAATCCCCTCCTTAACTATGATCTCAACACTCATCACCCATATTATTAACCCCTTAGCCTACATCGTTCCCGTCCTCCTAGCAGTTGCCTTCCTTACCCTATTAGAACGAAAAGTGCTCGGCTACATACAACTTCGCAAAGGACCTAACATTGTAGGACCCTACGGCCTACTTCAACCTATTGCAGACGGAGTAAAACTCTTTATCAAAGAACCTGTCCGACCATCAACCTCCTCCCCCGTGCTATTCCTCCTCACCCCAATTCTAGCCCTTACCCTAGCCCTTACACTCTGAGCCCCAATACCCCTTCCCTACCCCATTCTTGATCTCAACCTGGGAATCCTCTTCATTCTAGCCCTTTCAAGCCTAGCTGTCTACTCAATCCTCGGGTCAGGATGAGCATCCAATTCTAAATACGCCCTTATCGGAGCCCTACGAGCAGTTGCCCAGACAGTCTCCTACGAAGTAAGCCTTGGCCTAATCTTATTAAGCACTATTATTTTCACCGGAGGATTTACCCTACAAACATTCAACATCGCCCAAGAAAGCGTCTGACTCATCTTACCCGCTTGACCCCTAGCCGCAATATGATATATCTCCACCCTAGCAGAAACTAACCGAGCCCCATTCGACTTGACCGAAGGAGAATCAGAACTCGTTTCAGGGTTTAACGTAGAATATGCAGGAGGACCCTTCGCCCTGTTTTTCCTAGCCGAATATGCCAACATCCTTTTAATAAACACACTTTCTGCCACCCTATTTCTTGGAGCCTCCCACATCCCTACAATTCCAGAACTCACTGCAATAAACTTAATGACCAAAGCAGCCCTCCTCTCGGTAATATTCCTATGAGTGCGAGCATCCTACCCCCGATTCCGATATGATCAACTTATACACCTTATCTGAAAAAACTTCCTCCCTCTAACACTCGCCCTCATTATCTGACATCTTGCACTTCCAATCGCATTCGCAGGCCTCCCCCCACAACTATAACACCGGAGTTATGCCTGAAATAAAGGGCCACTTTGATAAGGTGGATAATGGGGGTTAAAGTCCCCCTAGCTCCTTAGAAAGAAGGGATTTGAACCCTACCTGGAGAGATCAAAACTCTCAGTGCTTCCACTACACCACTTCCTAGTAAAGTCAGCTAATCAAGCTTTTGGGCCCATACCCCAAACATGTCGGTTAAAATCCTTCCTTTACTAATGAACCCGTACGTCTTAGCTATCCTCCTATTCGGCCTAGGCCTAGGAACTACAATTACATTTGCAAGTTCACACTGATTACTCGCCTGAATAGGCCTTGAAATCAACACCCTGGCCATCATCCCCCTCATAGCCCAACACCACCACCCACGAGCAGTTGAAGCCACCACTAAATACTTCCTCACGCAAGCAACAGCAGCAGCTATACTCCTCTTTGCAAGCACCACCAACGCATGATTGACAGGACAATGAGACATCCAACAAATATCCCACCCCCTCCCAATTACCATAATCTCTATCGCATTAGCCCTAAAAATTGGACTAGCCCCCCTCCACTCATGACTACCAGAAGTCCTCCAAGGGCTAGACCTAACCACAGGTCTAATCCTTTCAACTTGACAAAAACTGGCCCCCTTCGCCATTCTCCTGCAATTTCAACCCACTAATTCAACCCTCCTGATTACATTAGGTCTAGCATCCACCCTAATCGGAGGATGAGGAGGCCTCAACCAAACACAACTACGAAAAATCCTAGCCTATTCATCAATTGCCCACCTCGGCTGAATAATTCTGATCCTACAATTTTCACCATCACTTACCTTCCTTACCCTTTTAACATATTTCATTATAACATTCTCCACATTCCTTGTATTTAAACTCAACAAATCCACTAACATCAACACACTCGCCACCTCGTGAGCAAAGGCCCCAACTCTTACGGCCCTCACTCCCCTGATTCTCCTCTCCCTAGGAGGACTCCCCCCTCTCACCGGATTTATACCAAAATGATTAATTCTACAAGAATTAACCAAGCAAGACCTTGGCTTAACAGCCACACTAGCAGCACTAACTGCCCTCCTAAGCCTATATTTTTACCTCCGATTATCCTACGCCATAACCCTAACAATCTCCCCAAATAACCTAATCGGTACAACACCCTGACGACTCCCATCCTCACAACTAACCCTCCCTCTAACCATTTCAACCATAGCAACCATTTCCCTACTTCCCCTCACACCAGCTACAGTAGCCCTTCTCTCCCTCTAGGAACTTAGGCTAACCACTAGACCAAGGGCCTTCAAAGCCCTAAGTGGGAGTGAAAATCTCCCAGTTCCTGTAAGACTTGCGGGATATTACCCCACATCTCCTGCATGCAAAACAGACACTTTAATTAAGCTAAAGCCTTATCTAGATAGGTAGGCCTCGATCCTACAAACTCTTAGTTAACAGCTAAGCGCTCAAACCAGCGAGCATCCATCTACCTTTCCCCCGCCTAACAGGCGTGCCAAGGCGGGGGAAAGCCCCGGCAGGCTTTACCCTGCGACTTCAGATTTGCAATCTGACATGTAAAACACCTCAGAGCTTGGTAAGAAGAGGATTTAAACCTCTGTCCATGGGGCTACAATCCACCGCTTAAACACTCAGCCATCTTACCTGTGGCAACCACACGTTGACTCTTTTCGACTAATCACAAAGACATCGGTACCCTTTATTTAGTATTTGGTGCTTGAGCCGGAATAGTGGGAACAGCTTTAAGCCTACTAATTCGAGCAGAACTCAGCCAACCAGGCGCCCTCCTTGGAGATGACCAGATTTATAATGTCATTGTTACCGCCCATGCATTCGTAATAATTTTCTTTATAGTAATGCCAATCATGATCGGAGGGTTCGGAAACTGACTAATCCCCCTAATGATCGGAGCCCCCGACATGGCATTCCCACGAATGAATAACATGAGCTTCTGACTTCTCCCACCCTCTTTCTTACTTCTCCTTGCCTCCTCCGGAGTAGAAGCCGGGGCAGGAACCGGATGAACAGTATATCCCCCATTAGCCGGTAATCTAGCGCACGCTGGTGCATCAGTTGATCTAACCATCTTTTCCCTTCATTTAGCTGGAATTTCCTCAATTCTTGGGGCCATTAACTTTATTACAACCATTATTAACATGAAACCTCCCGCTATTTCCCAATACCAAACCCCACTATTCGTGTGAGCCGTCCTAATTACAGCTGTCCTTCTACTTCTTTCTCTACCTGTTCTGGCTGCTGGAATTACAATGCTTCTCACAGATCGAAATCTAAACACAACATTCTTCGACCCAGCAGGGGGAGGTGATCCAATTCTATACCAACACTTATTCTGATTCTTTGGCCATCCAGAAGTCTACATTCTTATTTTACCCGGATTTGGAATAATTTCCCATATCGTAGCTTACTATTCAGGTAAAAAAGAACCTTTCGGCTATATGGGCATGGTCTGAGCCATGATAGCAATTGGCCTTCTTGGTTTTATTGTTTGAGCACATCACATGTTCACAGTAGGAATGGATGTAGACACCCGAGCCTACTTCACATCCGCCACAATAATCATTGCCATTCCTACAGGGGTAAAAGTATTTAGCTGACTAGCCACCCTCCACGGCGGGGCAATTAAATGAGAAACCCCTCTTCTGTGAGCCCTAGGCTTTATTTTCCTATTCACAGTTGGAGGCCTTACAGGAATCGTTCTAGCCAATTCTTCTTTAGACATCGTTCTACATGACACATACTATGTAGTTGCACACTTCCATTACGTACTTTCTATGGGTGCCGTATTTGCCATCGTTGCAGCTTTCGTTCACTGATTCCCCCTATTCTCAGGCTATACACTCCACAGCACTTGAACTAAAATCCACTTCGGTATTATGTTCGTAGGGGTAAACCTAACTTTCTTCCCACAACACTTCCTTGGCCTAGCTGGAATGCCTCGACGATATTCAGATTACCCAGACGCCTATACCCTATGAAATACAGTATCCTCTATCGGATCCCTTATTTCCCTAGTAGCAGTAATTATGTTCTTATTTATCATCTGAGAAGCTTTTGCTGCAAAACGTGAAGTTCTATCAGTTGAACTCACAATGACTAATGTGGAATGACTGCACGGCTGCCCTCCCCCTTATCACACATTTGAAGAACCTGCATTCGTTCAAGTTCAAGCACACTAGTTCGAGAAAGGGAGGAATTGAACCCCCGTAGGCTGGTTTCAAGCCAACCACATAACCACTCTGTCACTTTCTTTATAAGACACTAGTAAAACAGCCATTACACTGCTTTGTCAAGGCAGAATTGTGGGTTAAACCCCCGCGTGTCTTGTCTAATTAATGGCACATCCCTCACAACTAGGATTTCAAGATGCAGCTTCACCTGTCATAGAAGAACTTCTCCACTTCCACGATCATGCCCTGATAATTGTATTCTTAATTAGTACACTAGTACTTTACATTATTGTTGCTATGGTTTCTACAAAACTCACTAACAAATATATCTTAGATTCCCAAGAAATTGAGATTATTTGAACAATTCTTCCAGCAATTATCCTTATTCTAATTGCCTTACCCTCACTACGTATCCTTTACCTAATGGACGAAATCAACGACCCTCACCTAACAATTAAAGCCATAGGACATCAATGATACTGAAGCTATGAGTATACTGATTACGAAGACTTAGGATTTGACTCATACATAATCCCAACACAAGACTTAACACCTGGACAATTCCGTCTGCTAGAAGCAGACCATCGCATGGTAATTCCAGTTGAATCCCCTATTCGAGTTCTAGTCTCTGCAGAAGATGTACTCCACTCCTGAGCTGTCCCAGCCTTAGGAGTAAAAATGGACGCAGTCCCTGGCCGACTAAACCAAACAGCTTTCATCGCATCCCGACCAGGAGTTTTCTATGGCCAATGTTCTGAAATTTGCGGAGCAAACCATAGCTTTATACCTATTGTAGTTGAAGCAGTACCTCTCGAACACTTTGAAAACTGATCATCACTAATACTTGAAGACGCCTCGCTAAGAAGCTAAACAGGGATGTAGCGTTAGCCTTTTAAGCTAAAGATTGGTGACTCCCAACCACCCTTAGTGACATGCCCCAACTCAACCCCGCACCTTGATTTGCCATCCTAGTCTTCTCTTGACTAGTTTTCCTTACTGTATTACCACCTAAAGTTATAGCCCATACTTTCCCAAATGAACCCACCCTTCAAAGCACAGAAAAATCAAAAACAGAGCCCTGAACTTGACCATGACACTAAGCTTCTTCGACCAATTTATGAGCCCCACATACCTGGGAATTCCCCTTATAGCCCTTGCTATCGCACTGCCCTGAATCCTTTACCCTACCCCTTCAAACCGATGATTAAACAACCGACTCTTAACCCTTCAAGGCTGATTCATCAACCGATTCACACAACAACTTCTTCTCCCACTTAGTCCTGGAGGCCACAAATGAGCCCTCCTCCTAGCATCATTAATACTTTTCCTCATTACAATTAACATGTTAGGACTCCTTCCCTATACCTTTACTCCAACTACACAACTCTCTCTTAATATAGGACTTGCCGTCCCTCTATGATTAGCAACAGTAATTATTGGGATACGAAACCAGCCTACTATTGCTTTAGGACACTTACTCCCTGAAGGAACCCCAACACCCCTCATCCCTGTCCTAATTATCATCGAAACAATCAGCTTATTTATTCGTCCTCTCGCCCTTGGTGTACGACTAACCGCTAACCTAACAGCAGGACACCTACTAATTCAATTAATTGCAACTGCCGCCTTCGTCCTCCTCCCCTTAATGCCTACAGTCGCAATCCTCACAACAACCCTCCTATTCCTTCTAACCCTTCTAGAAGTGGCCGTAGCCATGATTCAAGCCTACGTATTCGTGCTCCTCCTATCCCTCTACCTACAAGAAAACGTCTAATGGCCCACCAAGCACACGCATATCATATAGTCGACCCAAGCCCTTGACCGCTCACAGGAGCAGTTGCTGCCCTACTTATGACATCAGGTCTCGCAATTTGATTCCATTTTAACTCCACAACACTAATGGGACTTGGAACAGCCCTTCTTTTACTAACAATATACCAATGATGACGAGACATCGTTCGAGAAGGCACATTCCAAGGACACCACACACCCCCTGTACAAAAGGGACTCCGATATGGGATAATCCTATTCATTACTTCAGAAGTCTTCTTCTTCCTCGGATTCTTCTGAGCCTTCTACCACTCAAGCCTAGCCCCTACTCCTGAACTAGGTGGATGCTGACCCCCAACAGGCATCACAACCCTGGACCCCTTCGAAGTACCTCTCCTTAACACTGCCGTACTACTTGCCTCCGGGGTTACAGTTACCTGAGCCCACCATAGCATTATAGAAGGAGAACGAAAACAAGCAATTCAATCACTCTTCCTAACTATCCTTCTTGGCTTCTACTTTACCTTCCTTCAAGGAATAGAGTACTATGAAGCTCCCTTCACAATCGCAGATGGAGTTTATGGCTCAACATTCTTTGTAGCCACCGGATTCCACGGACTCCACGTCATCATCGGATCTACTTTCCTAGCCGTCTGCCTACTCCGACAAATTCAATACCACTTTACATCCGAGCACCACTTCGGGTTCGAAGCAGCTGCTTGATACTGACATTTCGTAGACGTCGTTTGATTATTCCTTTACATCTCAATTTACTGATGAGGCTCATAATCTATCTAGTATTAAAGCAAAGTATAAGTGACTTCCAATCACCCGGTCTTGGTTCAAATCCAAGGATAGATAATGAATTTAGTCACCACTATTATTACTATTACCGCAGCTTTATCAGCAGTCCTGGCCGTAGTGTCATTCTGACTTCCTCAAATAACCCCCGATCATGAAAAACTATCGCCCTACGAATGTGGGTTTGATCCCCTCGGATCTGCCCGTCTCCCTTTTTCCCTACGATTCTTTCTGGTCGCTATTTTATTCCTCCTTTTTGACCTAGAAATCGCCCTCCTTCTCCCAATCCCCTGAGGAGATCAACTCTCATCCCCATTACTAACCTTCCTCTGAGCCTCTGCTGTCCTAGTAATCCTAACCCTTGGTCTTATTTATGAGTGACTTCAAGGAGGACTAGAATGGGCTGAATAGGTTATTAGTTTAAAAAAAACATTTGATTTCGGCTCAAAAGCTTCTGGTTCAAGTCCATAATAACCTAATGACCCCCGTTCACTTCACCTTCTCATCAGCCTTCGTGTTGGGACTAATAGGGCTGGCGTTCCACCGAACCCATCTTCTCTCAGCCCTTCTCTGCCTAGAAGGGATAATACTCTCTCTATTTATTGCTTTATCCCTATGAACCCTCCAACTTGGCGCCACCAACTTCTCTGCTTCCCCAATAATTCTCCTAGCATTTTCAGCTTGTGAAGCAAGCGCAGGCCTAGCCCTACTAGTAGCTACCGCTCGAACACATGGAACCGACCACCTCCAAAGCCTCAACCTCCTACAATGCTAAAAATCCTAATCCCAACACTTATGCTAGTTCCCACCACCTGGCTCACCCCCGCCAAATGATTATGACCCACAACACTCCTTCACAGCCTAGTCATCGCAGTAGCTAGCCTCACATGACTAAAAAATCTCTCAGAAACAGGGTGATCTAACCTAAGCCCATATATAGCAACCGACCCCTTATCAACCCCCCTCCTCGTCCTAACCTGCTGACTCCTCCCCCTAATAATTCTAGCCAGCCAGAATCACACAACCCTTGAACCTATTAACCGCCAACGTACTTACATTACACTCCTCACATCCCTCCAAATCTTCCTAATTATAGCCTTCGGCGCAACCGAAGTAATCATGTTTTACGTAATATTCGAAGCAACCCTAATCCCAACCTTATTCCTTATTACACGATGAGGAAACCAAACAGAACGCCTTAACGCAGGCACCTACTTTCTCTTCTATACTCTAGCCGGCTCCCTCCCCCTTCTAGTTGCCCTTTTACTTCTCCAAAACTCAACAGGTACACTCTCCCTGCTTACTTTACAATTCTCCAACCCAATTCCCCTAACAACCTACGCAGATAAACTATGATGAATAGCCTGCCTACTTGCCTTCCTGGTGAAAATACCCCTCTATGGCGTCCACCTTTGACTCCCCAAAGCCCATGTAGAGGCTCCAGTAGCTGGATCCATAGTCCTCGCTGCAGTTTTACTGAAACTAGGGGGATATGGAATAATGCGAATTCTGGTAGTTTTAGAACCCCTAACCAAAGAATTAAGCTACCCATTTATTATCTTCGCACTCTGAGGAATTATCATAACAGGCTCAATCTGCCTCCGCCAAACAGACCTAAAATCTCTCATCGCATACTCTTCAGTTAGCCATATAGGATTAGTAGTTGGTGGCATTCTAATTCAAACCCCCTGAGGATTTACAGGAGCCATCATCCTAATAATCGCCCACGGGTTGACATCCTCAGCCCTTTTCTGCTTAGCCAACACCAATTATGAACGCACACATAGCCGAACTATAGTCCTAGCACGCGGACTTCAAATAGCACTCCCCCTAATGGCTACTTGATGATTCATTGGTACCCTAGCCAATCTTGCTCTACCACCCCTGCCAAATCTTATAGGAGAATTAATAATCATTTCCTCACTACTAAACTGATCATGATGAACCCTACTCCTCACAGGAGTAGGAACATTAATCACCGCCGGGTATTCTCTCTACATATTCCTTATAACACAACGAGGCCCACTTCCCGCCCACATCCTAGCCTTAGACCCCTCCCACTCCCGCGAACACCTCTTAATTGCACTCCACCTTATCCCATTACTTCTCCTTATCCTTAAACCAGAACTAATCTGAGGATGGACAGCCTGTAGATATAGTTTAATAAAAACGTCAGATTGTGATTCTGAAAATAAAGGTTGAACTCCTCTTATCCACCGAGAGAGGCTTGCTAGCAACGAAGACTGCTAATCTTCGCCACCTTGGTTGGACCCCAGGGCTCCCTCGAACATTGCTCCTAAAGGATAACAGCTCATCCGTTGGTCTTAGGAACCAAAAACTCTTGGTGCAAATCCAAGTAGCAGCTATGCACCCCACTTCTCTAATAATAACCTCAAGTCTAATTGTTATCTTTACACTCCTAGTCTTACCTGCCGTTTCAACCTTAACACCCCGCCCACAAACATCCGACTGGGCCCTCACCCAAGTAAAAACAGCAGTTAAACTAGCATTCTTCGTTAGCCTGCTACCACTATCCCTTTTCCTTAATGAAGGAGCAGAAGCCATTATTACCAACTGAACCTGAATAAATACCTTAACCTTTGATATTAACATTAGCTTTAAATTCGACCACTACTCCATTATCTTTACACCCATCGCCCTCTACGTCACATGATCAATCCTGGAATTTGCCTCATGATACATACATGCCGACCCCCAAATAAACCGATTCTTTAAATACCTCCTCGTATTCCTAATCGCAATAATCATCCTAGTTACAGCTAACAATATGTTCCAACTCTTTATCGGATGAGAAGGAGTAGGAATTATATCATTTTTACTCATCGGGTGATGATACGGCCGAGCAGACGCTAACACTGCCGCCCTCCAAGCAGTCCTATACAACCGAGTAGGAGACATTGGATTAATTTTTGCAATAGCATGAATAGCAATAAACCTTAACTCATGAGAAATACAACAAATATTTGCAGCCGCTAAAGATATAGACTTAACCTACCCTCTTATCGGCTTAATCGTAGCTGCAACTGGTAAATCTGCCCAGTTCGGACTCCACCCCTGATTACCCTCTGCAATGGAGGGCCCTACACCGGTCTCTGCCCTACTGCACTCCAGCACTATAGTTGTAGCAGGAATCTTCCTTCTAGTCCGAATGAGCCCACTTATAGAAAACAACCAAACAGCCCTAACAATCTGCCTCTGCCTCGGCGCACTAACCACCCTATTTACCGCGACTTGTGCACTCACCCAAAATGACATCAAAAAAATCGTCGCTTTCTCCACATCAAGCCAGCTAGGCTTAATAATAGTAACAATCGGCCTAAACCAACCCCAACTAGCCTTCCTCCACATCTGCACACACGCCTTCTTCAAAGCAATATTATTCCTCTGCTCCGGATCAATTATTCATAGCCTAAACGACGAACAGGACATCCGCAAAATAGGAGGTATACACCACCTGACCCCCTTTACTTCCTCTTGCCTCACACTTGGTAGCCTTGCTCTTACAGGCACTCCTTTCTTAGCTGGCTTCTTCTCCAAAGACGCCATCATCGAAGCACTCAACACATCCCACCTCAACGCCTGAGCCCTAACCTTAACCCTCCTAGCCACCTCTTTCACAGCAATCTACAGCCTACGAGTCATCTTCTTCGTTTCTATAGGACACCCCCGATTTAATTCATTCTCTCCTATTAATGAAAACAACCAAGCGGTGATCAACCCAATCAAGCGCCTAGCCTGAGGAAGTATTATCGCAGGCCTTCTCATCACCTCAAACATCTTACCCTTAAAAACCCCCGTAATATCTATACCACCCCTTTTAAAACTAGCCGCCCTAACCGTGACCATCCTAGGCCTCCTCCTAGCCTTCGAACTAGCCTCCCTCACAAGTAAACAACTCAAACCCTCCCCTAAACTGCCTACCCACCACTTCTCCAACATGTTAGGATTTTTCCCACACATCGTCCACCGACTCACACCCAAACTTAACCTCATCCTGGGCCAAGCCATTGCCAGCCAAATGATCGACCAAACCTCACTAGAAAAAACGGGCCCAAAAGCCATTGCTTCACTTAACATACCACTCATCACTACAACAAGCAACACCCAACAAGGTATAATCAAAACATACCTTTCAATCTTCTTCCTTACTCTCGCCCTCGCAACCGTAATCTTCACCCTTTAAACAGCCCGCAAAGTTCCTCGACTCAACCCCCGAGTTAACTCTAAAACAACAAACAGAGTTAACAATAATACTCAAGCCCCAATAATCAACATACCTCCCCCAACTGAATACATCAACGCCACCCCTGCTACATCCCCTCGAAGTACTATAAATTCCCCAAGTTCCTCCACAGATATTCAAGAACTCTCGTACCACCCCCCTCAAAACAAACCAGAAGCCAACACCACCCCTACCATATAAACCACCATAGAAAACACAACAGGCCCGCTTCCTAAAGTCTCCGGAAAAGGCTCCGCCGCTAAAGCTGCCGAGTACGCAAACACAACTAACATCCCCCCAAGATAAATTAAAAATAATACTAATGACAAAAAAGAACCCCCATGCCCGACTAACACTCCACAACCCAACCCTGCTACCACTACCAACCCTAAAGCAGCAAAGTAAGGAGAAGGATTAGAAGCTACCGCAACTAACCCTAAAACTAACCCAAATAAAAACAAAGACATAACATAAGTCATAATTCCTGCCAGGACTTTAACCAGGACCAATGGCTTGAAAAACCACTGTTGTTATTCAACTACAAGAACCCACAATGGCAAGCCTACGCAAAACCCACCCCCTCTTAAAAATTGCTAACGACGCACTAGTTGACCTTCCTGCTCCCTCCAACATCTCAGCCTGATGAAACTTCGGGTCCCTTCTCGGTCTCTGCTTAATCATTCAAATCCTCACAGGACTATTCCTCGCAATACACTACACATCAGACATCGCCACAGCCTTCTCATCAGTTGCTCACATCTGCCGAGATGTAAATTACGGATGGCTAATCCGAAACTTACACGCTAACGGAGCTTCCTTCTTCTTTATCTGCCTGTACCTTCACATCGGACGAGGCCTTTACTATGGCTCCTATCTCTATAAAGAAACTTGAAACATTGGAGTTATCCTCCTCCTATTAGTAATAGGAACTGCCTTTGTAGGTTACGTCCTTCCCTGAGGACAAATATCATTCTGAGGAGCTACCGTAATTACAAACCTTCTATCTGCCGTTCCATATGTAGGAAACACCCTAGTCCAATGAATCTGAGGAGGCTTCTCAGTCGATAACGCAACCCTGACCCGCTTCTTCGCATTCCACTTCCTTCTTCCCTTCATCATTGCAGCAGTCACCCTTATCCATCTTATCTTCTTACACGAAACAGGCTCAAACAACCCCCTAGGCCTAAACTCAGACATGGACAAAATCTCATTCCACCCGTACTTTTCATACAAAGACCTACTAGGATTTGCAGCATTACTAATTGCCCTAACCTCCTTAGCACTATTTTCCCCCAACCTCCTAGGAGACCCCGATAACTTCACCCCCGCTAACCCATTAGTAACACCCCCTCATATCAAACCTGAATGATACTTCCTATTCGCTTACGCCATCCTACGATCTATTCCTAACAAACTAGGAGGAGTCCTAGCGCTTCTAGCATCAATCCTGGTCCTTATAGTAGTCCCAATTCTCCACACATCCAAACAACGAGGACTAACATTCCGACCCTTTACACAATTCCTCTTCTGAACTCTCGTTGCCAACGTCTTTATCCTAACATGAATCGGTGGAATACCTGTAGAGCACCCTTACATTATCATTGGACAAATCGCCTCAGTCTTATACTTCGCATTATTCCTAATCGTAACCCCCTTTGTAGGATGATTAGAAAACAAAGCCCTCGGATGGGTATGCACTAGTAGCTCAGCTTCAGAGCGCCGGTCTTGTAAACCGGACGTCAGGGGTTAAAGTCCCCTCTACTGCTCAAAGAGAAGGGATTCTAACCCCTACCACTAACTCCCAAAGCTAGTATTCTTAATTAAACTACTCTTTGAAGTTTTTAATGCATATATGTATTATCACCATGAAACTATATTAACCATATAATAAGAGTAATCAAGTACATAAATGTATAATAAACATAGTAAGGTGTCAACCATTTTTGCTTAGTATTATATAAAGAAAAAATACATAAACCATCAACAATTTTATACAACTAAACATGAAGTAAATTGTTAGCGAAATTGATCTATCTAATTGTTTATCTCATTAGTAAAGTTATACCACGAACTCAACATCTCGACAAAGCTAAACATCTCGCCCAATAAGAACCTACCATCAGTTGATATCTTAATGCATACTTTTATTGATGGTCAGGGACAGATACTGTGGGGGTTTCACTTAATGAATTATTCCTGGCATTTGGTTCCTACTTCAGGGCCATAAATTGATATTACTCCCCTAACTTTCATCGACGCTTGCATAAGTTAATGGTGGAGTACATATGGCGCGATTACCCACCATGCCGGGCGTTCTCTCTAGGGGGTTACGGGTTTCCTTTTTTCTCTTTCCTTTCACTTGACATTTCACAGTGCATACAGAAATGTTAAATTAAGGTTGAACATTTCCTTGCTTTGAGTTACATATTAGTGAATGGTGAAAAGACATTACACAAGAATAGCATAGTAGGATATCAAGAGCATAAGTAGATGATATTTCTCCTAACATATCCTTATATACCCCCGGGGGTTTTTGCGCGTTAAACCCCCCTACCCCCCTATACTCCCGAGATCACTATCATTCCTGAAAACCCCCCGGAAACAGGAAAACCTCGAGTAGCATATTTTTCAACCTAAAACGTGTCTATTACATTATTTAAATAATGCACAT